GGAGGGATAATATCAACCACTTGACGTTCATCCGATGCATCTGTTATGGTTATTTCATACCCCCCTTTCTCTTTTCGTATGATTTTATTTACTATACCTGCTGCTGTAGCATTATAAACTGTATTGTTACTCTTGCTCCCGTCGGGATAAATCTGACCCCGACCCCTGTTCCCACCTATGTATATAGGATATTTTAGAAAGTGAACGTCCTTCTTAGTAGCAGGGTCGGGGGAAAGAATAGGAAAGGTGATTTCACTATATTTCTTACCAGGGACTGGGCCTACCACAAGAATATTTTTTTTATCGGGGCGATAGCTCTGAAAAGACAAATTGCCCATTTTTTCTTTCAGCTCCGGAGAAATACGATCGGGAGGGGCTAATTTAAACCCCTCCGGTAAAATAAGAACAGCCCCCACATTCAAACCCCCCTTTTTACCATTAGCAAGAACTTGTTTCAGTTGCATATCATAAGGAATTCGAACTACTGCTTCAAATACAGTATCAGGAAGTACTGCTTGTGGAACTTCAATCTCCACGGGCTTATTAGCTAAATGACAATTGGCACATACAATACGCCCAGTTGCTTCTCGTGGATTTTCATAACCCTGCTGTGCAAAAATGGGATATGCACTTGAAATGGATGTCCAAGTTATGATATATATCATAAGCGATACGGAAATAGATCGAGTAATCCGTTCCTTTATCCAAAAAAAAATATTTCTAGTTTGCATGGTCCAATCATTAATCCCAAAATTTCTACAATAAATTGGGTAGGTTGCTAGTATAGTTCCCTATCCACGATTCTGCTATTTACTGGAATAATATAGGAAAAACCCCCCGATGGGTAGAAATACAACCGAAAGTAAGTACGTTTTTCAATGCCTTGTTTATGTACAATTACAAAGTAACAAACGTTCTAATCGGATTAGATTAATATCAGTGGATCGTTTATCAGTCATTCATTGAATGATAAATAACTACAAGTGATGGAGATAGACGATTTAAATAACGGAAAATCCAATATTTAAAAATAGTATCGAGAATGACTGGAAAAGTAGAAACAAGACCAGATATGATTTGATCATTATGAACAAACCAAAAATCTTTGTAGACAGAACCAATCATCAGTTCCCAGCCGTGTGGTGAATGGAATCCGATACATAAATCAGTTAATAAAAGAATAGAAAAAGCCTTGACTGTGTCGCTTAAGTTATATAGGAATTCCTGAGTCCAAGAGTTAAGAATTACAAGTTCCTCATTACCCAAAATAGAATAACCGCTTAGAATAACAAAACAGATTATATTTGTCGAGAAGTGCAAAATTGTATGGATACGATCCTCATTGTGTATCTTGATTAATTGGATCGTTTCCATGTGGATTCCGATATGAAGTTTTTGTAGATGTATCTCCGAGTATTCCTTGATCATTTCCTCCAAGAAGAGGAGTTCCTCTAATTCTATGAATTTTTCTACAATACTCTTTTCTTGAATATCATTCAAGAAAATTTCGGATTTCCCGAGATTCCACCAATTAGTAACCCAAGATTCGATATTTTTATTAAATGAGAGAGAAACCCACCAGGGTAAAAATACTAGAAATACAAGATAGAAAAGAGGAGTGAATGCTTTCTTTTTTGTCATTTTTTCATCTATCTGTGAATTGTTAATCAACCCACCCCATTCGTCGACTCTATGCGATCTAATAATTCTTTCACACATGAGTTCTATACAAAGGATCGAGCGTATGAATCCATTTTTTTGTTATTGTTAGTCTTTGAATCTAGAAAGAATACAGAAACAGAAATAGACTAAGAAATTGATTTGAATAAAGAAATAATAAAAAGAAAATATCTTTTTAGTTAGATATCTCAGCAAATTGGATTAAGTAATGAAGTCTCCTTTCGATGAACGAAAGAATTGCTTTAAATAAAAAAAAGAAAAAATGAATATTATTCAGATTCTATTTTCTATCAAAATATCCAATATTTTGAAAAAATGGAACTAATTATCCATAGTCAGGAATAGTAGAATTGATGGAAAGATATTGTGATAATCAAAGCAAATGAGTGGCAAAACAAAAGTTGGCTAGTCCAATTATTGGTCATTAAAGACCATAATAGAAGGGATCAAAAGAAAACAGGGGTTGATTGACAAATAGATAAAAAAAAAGAATTTACAAGATATAATGTATAAATTCCAACAATAACTTAAAAAAAAAGGAGAAATTTCTTTATTTCAAAATAGTTTGATATATGAGATGAATCTATATCTATTATTTCGATTTATTACTTTTTTTTATTTATTAAATTACGCGGATTTGCATATGCATAAAAGAAATATCAAATAAGGGATTTTCGTTTTTAGAGTTTTTCCATATACGTCTGCTTTGGGCCAAATAAACATTCTGACGAAACTCCGGTTATAGAAATAGAAAAGGTATGTTTTTTCTATCCTGCTACTATTCCTCAGCCCGCTTCTATTTATTTCTAAATACTTCAATTGGTACACGCAAGAAATAGGCCAATTCGGCAGCTTTTTGTTCAATTTCTCGTGGAGTCAAATTCTCATCAGTACGGGTCAAGGGAATGGCCCCTTGGCCTCTTATGCCCATATAAAGGACACGGCGAGCATAAATACCCTCTTTAACTTCTATTCTAACGGACTGAATATCTTTTATAAGGAATTGGAGGAATATGCGACGATTTTTTCCAGGAAATCCCCAACGAAAAATACATACTATTCCTTCCTTTTTATCGAATCGATCATAACCACTACCTACATTCCAGGAAATTGTGCACCACAAATAGAAACTAATAAAGAGACCCGCAATTCCGTAGAAAGACATCACGATTCCTTGTGGGAAAAAAATGATTTGCTGGGACGGAAAAAAAGATATCAAATTTTTACCAAGATAACTGGAAATTCCAACCAATAAGAATCCTAACGAACCTAAAAAAAGGATAAAGGCCCAGCAGAAATTACTTATTTTTCGAGATCCCCTTATAAGTTCTATCCATATATGTTCTGATCGCCAACTCATACTTGATCCGATTTCATTTTATTGGAATTGAGAGAATATCCAAAATTAATTTGACTTTACTTTTTTTATTTCCGAAAAAACTCTCATAGGAATAATTCATCAAATTGGTTAGATCTAAAATAATAACATACCCCTTCGTATGATCCCACTAGAAATATAAATCCACTCACTTTCTATCTATTTCATCCAGCCAAGCCATCTCGATCGATTTAAAAAGCGAAAACATCATCTTTCTGACGACATAAGAGCTTTTTCCTGGGGAAATCACATGTGATACCATATTCCACTAAATAGATATCTGTTTTATGATACAAGTCTAAGTTTTGAAAAAACAAAGAATGAGATTTATTCCCACCAGATCTAAACAATCTCGTTTTTTTGAACATAAAGAAATAAAGAAGCCATTGAAATTGCCGGAAATACTAGGCCTACTAAAGGCACAAAAATAGAGGGAAGGTTGAAATCTGTCATAAAAAGGATACCTCGATTGACTATTTGTACCTGTTATTATTTTTAAATAAAGATATCTTATAATAATTATAATTAAGAATTGTAATTCTTATTAATTAAAAAAGACAATAAATTCTTAGTAGAAATCTAAGTATCTAAATATCTAATTCATATTTTATTAATTAAAAAAGACATCTAAGTGATTATATCTTCTAGTTGATTATTGATCCAAAGGAAAGAAAGCCTGGAGCTTCAATCAATAACTCACCCAGAACGAAGATTGCGCGGTACGATTAGGTCGAATAAGCCCTTCTATAAATATTCGCCTCTTGTGAACCTTCAGTCAGGTACTGTTTTATTCAATATTTGTTCAATGACTCTTTTACCTGCAATGTAGGCATTGGGTTCGGCAATAATGATATCCCCCAACATACCAAAACTAGCTGTCACTGTAAGAATTAATACATAAAAGAACCTTTTATTTGATTGATAATCATATAAAGCAGACGCTATTTTAGCCATTTGCATCAAACTCAAACTTCCTTCTTGCATACGTGCCCCCCCGGAAGCGCATACTATAATAAGATAATAAGAGGTAGAAATTTTTTGGTAGCGTATTCAATCAAACGAGTTATTTTCTCCCCTACTACGGATCCCATACTACCCCCCCAATTACTACATTTTAGTAAGAATCAATTCGATCTTTACTTTATAAGGCTCCTCGAAATTCAATGGGATCTAAAGAGACCATTAACTAGAATTTCGATAACTCTAAAAATTCTAGGTCACTAGAGTTTTCTTGCCTCCTATTTGTTTTGTTTGCATGAAAATACAATCGATGAATAGTCATTCGATCCAAAATTATTTACTTTGATATCTTATTTATTTCCTATCAGAATAAACATAACTAATTTTAATAAGGAACTTGGGTATTGAAAAAAGGAATATTTGTTCTCTCCTATAACTATAAATAGGAAATAGAAAGAATTTATTTTCGTAAAATCTCGCTAACTTAAGTAATAAATTAAGGCTCTATTATAACAGGGAATGGAAAAGGACAATCTACAGGATGGGTAGAAAATGTTGTGATACTTGGCTCGAACTACAGGATAGAAAAAAGATACCAATCCTAACTAAGGATCCATAGAATTAATTGTGGATCCAAGACAACAATAGAAACAGTTGAGTTTTAGATTTTGTATTTCAAACCTTGTATATCTAGACTAGATAAGTCTATATTTAATCAAAATACATGCAATAGACTCTTTATATTCGGCTCAATCCTTTTATTTTAGTAAAAGATTGGGCCGAATTTAATTGCAATTCAATTAAAAGAACAAACGAGAATTACTTCACCTTATTTTGCCTCAATAATCCAATTTATCCACTTCCTCGAAATTAAATGTGATTTCCTTCCATACCTCACAAGCAGCAGCTAGTTCAGGACTCCATTTGGTAGCCTCACGAACAATATCACCACCCTCACGAGCAAGATCACGCCCTTCATTAC